TGGTTGATCAGATTCGTGGTCGTTCTTACGAGGAAACACTTATGATACTAGAACTCATGCCTTATCGAGCATGTTATCCTATTTTTAAATTAGTTTATTCTGCTGCAGCAAATGCTAGTCACAATAGGGATTTCAAGAAAGGAAATTTAATTGTTAGTAAAGCCGAAGTCAACGAAGGTACTACTGTAAAAAAATTAAAACCCCGAGCTCGAGGACGCGGTTATCCGATAAAACGCCCTAGTTGTCATATAACCATTGTGTTGAAAGATATATCCTTAACTGAAGAATATGATTATAGATATATATAATTAAATATAATTAATATGACTGATTAATCAAAAATATATCTAATATATCTTATGGTAAAAAAAAAAAAAAGAATGTATATAAATAAGTACACGGATATGTCGTATCATGATATGTATAGTAGTGAGGGAGCATGGGACAAAAAATAAATCCACTTGGTTTCAGACTTGGTACAATCCAAAGTCATCATTCCCGTTGGTTTACACAAGCAAAAAATTATTCTGAAGGTCTACAAGAAGATAAAAAAATAAGAGATTTTATCAAAAATTATGTACAAAAAAATATGAGAATAGCTTCTGGTGTCGAGGGAATTGCACATATAGAGATTCAAAAAAGAATTGATCTGATTCAAATCATAATCTATATGGGATTTCCGAAGTTATTAATAGAAGGTAAATCGCGAAGACTCGAAGAATTACAGATGAATGTACAAAAAGAATTAAATTGTATAAACCGTAAACTCAACATTGCTATTACAAGAATTGCAAAACCTTATGGAAACCCTAACATTCTTGCAGAATTTATAGCTGGACAATTAAAAAATAGAGTTTCATTCCGTAAGGCGATGAAAAAAGCTATTGAATTGACTGAACAGGCAGATACAAAAGGAATTCAAATCCAAATTGCAGGTCGTATTGACGGAAAAGAAATTGCGCGTGTTGAATGGATTCGAGAAGGTAGGGTTCCCCTCCAAACGATTCGAGCAAAAATCGATTATTGTTCCTATCCAGTTCGAACTATCTATGGGGTATTAGGGATCAAAATTTGGATATTTGTAGACGAAACATAATAAACCTTCAGTTTCGTTTCTGTTCTATCTACTGGTTGAAGAAAAAACTCTTTCATTCTTTGTGTAATCAAGCCAAACAAAAAGTAAAACTTCGGCAATTCTATAGGGTTGAATAAAAATTAGATTAACCATTTGATATAATTGCTATGCTTAGTGTGTGACTCGTTGATTTTTTTAAGGTTATCAAAAAAAAGACTGATCCATAGTATCAACTAAGAACTATAGAACTAATAACCAACTCATCGCTTCGCATTATCTGGATCAAAAGAAACAGTTAAGATAGGATCTATTGATCATATCATTGTAGCAACTGAAATCTTTTTTTGCATAAACAGAAAAACAAATCGGATTATGAGTTTGATTTGGAAAGCGCAATTTTCAAGGATATGGATAAATGGAATGATGAGAGAAAGAAAGATAAAATAAATAGCAATGATATATGATTCCAATCTAATATGTAAGGTCTCTAAATAATCTCAGAAAAAACAATGTATCTAATAAAGCATCAATATTTAGATTCATCCCTAATTTGTTGATAGAACAACAAAAAGAGCTTTGAGCCAAGAAAGATTAAGAGGATTGACTCAAGAACAAAGTCCACGAAGAGCTCCATTGTCAAATTCAGACCTAACCATTAATAGAGAAGCGATGGGAACGACGGAACCCATGAATGGAGAAAATTCTCTTGAAGATGAATCCTAATAATTCATTGGGTGGGATGGCGGAAGGAACCAGGAACCTTTTCATTGATTCTGAAAAGTCATAGGCTAACCCAACAACTGAATGAGATATTGAAAGAGTAAATATTCGCCCGCGAAAATTTGATTTTATTGGATTGTTCAATTTTAAGCGATCCGATACGATAAAAAGAAAGTTAAATCTTGAATTATTTATAACTAGATATTTATAACTAGAAATAGCTATATAATATAGATCTATTTAGTTAGATAGAAAAATAAAGTATAGAAGAATTTCAAATAAACTAGATAAAATTTGAACGAATCCATGGATTCAACGTATTATTCATTACTTACATAGATGGATATCTTAATTAACTATTTTTCAATCTTTTCTTTTGATTCGCGAGGAGCTGGATGAGAAGAAACTCTCATGTCCAGTTCTGGAGTAGAGATGGAATTGCGAAACAACCATCAACTATAACCCCAAAAGAACCAGATTTCGTAAACAACATCGAGGGAGAATGAAGGGAATATCTTATAGAGGTAATAGTATTTGTTTCGGTAGATACGCTCTTCAAGCACTTGAACCTACTTGGATCACATCTAGACAAATAGAAGCGGGGAGACGAGCAATGACACGAAATGTACGTCGTGGTGGAAAAATATGGGTACGTATATTTCCAGATAAACCAGTTACAGTAAGACCTGCAGAAACACGTATGGGGTCGGGTAAAGGATCCCCCGAATATTGGGTAGCTGTCGTTAAACCGGGTAGAATACTTTATGAAATAGGGGGAGTCGCAGAAAATGTAGCCAGAAAAGCTATTCAAATAGCAGCATCCAAAATGCCTATACAAACTCAATTTATTCTTTCAGAATAGAACTGTAAAATGAAAGGCAAGAAGTCTTTCCTTTGAACTAACAAAAAACAATTGTGGGTTTCTTTTTTGGACAAAGAATATTTCTTTTTTTTTTTTTTTCTACGCCCCTTTTGCATTTTAAAAATAGATTAAAAAATGATATGATCCAACCCCAGACCCTTTTGAATGTAGCGGACAACAGTGGGGCGCGAAAATTGATGTGTATTCGAATCATAGGAGCTAGTAATCGCCGATATGCTCATATTGGTGACATTATTGTTGCTGTGATCAAAGAAGCAGTACCAAATATGCCTCTAGAAAGATCTGAAGTGATCAGAGCTGTAATTGTACGTACTTGTAAAGAACTCAAACGTGATAACGGTATGATAATACGATATGATGACAATGCTGCAGTTGTCATTGATCAAGAAGGAAATCCTAAAGGAACGAGAATTTTTGGTGCGATTGCACGAGAATTGAGACAGTTAAATTTTACTAAAATAGTTTCATTAGCCCCCGAGGTATTATAAAAAGAAATCACGATATAGTTAAAATTGACTTGAATGATATTGATTAATTATTAGTAGATTATGTCTCACGTATATACCTTTAATAATTTAAAAAGAGCATGTTTATTATATCAAAATTTTGAGAAACCACTAATTTTAGTTCATCATGGGTAGAGACACTATTGCTGATATAATAACTTCTATACGAAATGCTGACATGAATAGAAAAGGAACAGTTCGAATAGCATCTACTAACATCGCTGAAAATATTGTTAAAATACTTTTACGAGAAGGTTTTATCCAAAATGTGAGGAAACATCGGGAAAACAAAAAATATTTTTTGGTTTTAACCCTACAACATAGAAGAAATAGTAAAGGACGATATAGAACTGTTTTAAATTTAAAAAGGATAAGTCGACCTGGTCTACGAATCTATTCTAACTACCAACGCATTCCTAGAATTTTAGGTGGGATGGGAATTGTAATCCTTTCTACTTCTCAAGGTATAATGACAGACCGAGAGGCCCGACTAGAAAGAATCGGTGGAGAAATTTTGTGTTATATATGGTAATCCTTCGAATATCCGAATTAGATCTGAAACTTCCTATTTGTGAAAAAAAAAAGCGAAAGGACGGGTTGTCTAATATCACTCTTCCTCCATTAGTTGATACACCAAGGAGGTTTTACCTCAAATGAAAGAACAAAAATGGGTTCATGAAGGTTTAATTACCGAATCACTTCCAAATGGTATGTTCCGGGTTCGTTTAGATAATGAAGACCTAATTCTAGGTTATGTTTCAGGAAGGATCCGGCGTAGTTTTATACGGATTCTACCCGGAGATAGAGTCAAAATTGAAGTAAGTCGTTATGATTCAACTCGAGGACGTATAATTTATAGAATTCGCAATAAGGATTCGAAGGATTCGATCGATTAGATGGTTTTTTATTTTACCCTTCAAGATTCTTTTCCGAAAGTTACAATTCCAGATTCCAAATTTCAAGAAACTTAGTTTCTTCCAAGAATCAATTCATAATTAAGGTAAGGAATGAAAAATATGAAAATAAGAGCCTCTGTTCGTAAAATTTGTGAAAACTGTCGACTGATCCGCAGGCGCGGACGAATTATAGTAATTTGTTCCAACCCGAGACATAAGCAAAGACAAGGCTAATCTTTCGAAAATAACTCTCTAAAGAACCCTAAGGACAAATAAAAATAAAGAATTCGTTTTGACATGAAATGGATATATCCATATACCTCTTACTCATATTTATGAGATGATAAAATATGGCAAAACCTATACCAAAAATTGGTTCACGCAAAACCGGACGGCTTAGCTCACGTAAGAGTGGACGTAGAATTCCAAAGGGAGTTATTCATGTTCAAGCAAGTTTCAACAATACCATTGTGACTGTTACAGATGTGAGGGGTCGGGTGGTTTCTTGGTCCTCGGCTGGTACTTGTGGATTCAGGGGTACAAGAAGAGGAACACCATTTGCTGCTCAAACCGCGGCAGGAAATGCTATGCGTACAGCAGTGGATCAAGGTATGCAACGAGCAGAAGTTATGATAAAAGGTCCCGGTCTTGGAAGAGATGCAGCATTACGAGCTATTCGTAGAAGCGGTATACTATTAAGTTTCGTACGAGATGTAACCCCGATGCCACATAATGGCTGTAGACCCCCGAAAAAAAGGCGTGTGTAGAATTAAACACTGAGGAGATTTCAAGAGAAATAAATGATTCAATGATCTGATCAAATAATATTACTATGGTTCGAGAGAAAGTCACAGTATCTACTCGGACACTAGAGTGGAAGTGTGTTGAATCAAGAGCAGATAGTAAGCGTCTTTATTATG